ATGCACGCCGTGGGGGAAAAATATGGGTACGTATATTTCCAGACAAGCCAATTACCATAAGACCTGCCGAAACACGTATGGGTTCAGGGAAAGGATCCCCCGAATATTGGGTAGCGGTTGTTAAATCGGGTCGAATACTATATGAAATAGGTGGAGTAACTGAAAATATAGCGAAAAGGGCTATTTTAATAGCAGCATCGAAAATGCCTATACGAACTCAATTTATTAGTTCAGGATAAAAAAAAGAACCCACAGAAATGAGTCTTTAGGGATTAAAAAAAGACCACACAGGTCTTTTTTTTTGGACAAACAATATTTCTTTTATTTTCTTCATCCTTTGAATTGGAAGAATAGACTAAAAAATTGATATGATTCAACCTCAGACTTATTTAAATGTAGCGGATAACAGCGGGGCTCGAGAATTGATGTGTATTCGAATCATAGGAGCTAGCAATCGTCGATATGCTCATATTGGTGACGTTATTGTTGCTGTGATCAAAGAAGCATTACCAAACATGTCCCTAGAAAAATCAGAAGTAGTCAGAGCTGTAATTGTTCGTACCTGTAAAGAACTTAAACGTGACAACGGTATGATAATACGATATGATGACAATGCCGCAGTTGTGATTGATCAAGAAGGAAATCCAAAAGGAACTCGAATCTTTGGTGCAATTCCTCGGGAATTGAGACAATTAAATTTCACTAAAATAGTTTCATTAGCTCCCGAGGTATTATAAAATAAAACGAGATCGTGAAATCTTTAGAAAGAAATAAATTAAGAACTAGATTAATTCCTAGATTGTGTCTCACGTATATACCTTTCAACTTCATATTCATAAACCAATAAAAAAAAGAAAAACATGTTAATTATATCCAATTTTGAGACACCAATCGTTTTAGTTGATCATGAGCAGGGACACTATTGCTGAGATAATAACCTCTATACGAAATGCTGATATGGATAAAAAACGAGTTCTTCGTATAGCATCTACTAATATTACCGAAAATATTGTTAAAATACTTTTCCGCGAAGGTTTTATCGAAAACGTCAGAAAACATCAAGAAAAAAACAAATCTTTTTTGGTTTTAACCCTGCGACATAGAAGGAATAGGAAAAGACCCTATAGAAATTTTTTAAATTTAAAACGGATCAGCCGACCTGGTTTACGAATATATTCTAACTCTCAACGAATTCCTAGAATTTTAGGTGGGATGGGGATTGTAATTCTTTCTACTTCTCGAGGTATAATGACAGACCGGGAAGCTCGACTAGAAAGAATCGGCGGAGAGTTGTTGTGTTCTATATGGTAATCCGTTTAATATCCAACGACTCTCCTTCTATTTGTAAAAAAAAAAAGAAGTTGTCTAATATCGTTTCTCATACATTAGTTGATACTTCAAGGGGGCTTTACCTGGAATGAAAGAACAAAAATGGATTCATGAAGGTTTAATTACTGAATCACTTCCCAATGGCATGTTCCGGGTTCGGTTAGATAATGAAGATCTGATTTTAGGTTATGTTTCAGGAAAGATCCGACGTAGTTTTATACGGATATTGCCAGGCGATAAAGTCAAAATTGAAGTAAGTCGTTATGATTCAACGAGAGGACGTATAATTTATCGACTACGAAACAAGGATTCGAAAGATTAGATGGTTTTTATTCAATACGATTCAAGATGAAAAATTTCAAGAAACTTATTTTATACCAAGAAATAGATTCAGAATTAAGATAAGGAATGATAAATATGAAAATAAGAGTTTCCGTTCGTAAAATTTGTGAAAAGTGTCGACTAATCCGTAGGCGGGGGCGCATTATAGTAATTTGCTCCAACCCTAGACATAAACAAAGACAAGGATAATCAGACTCGCTAAAGGGTTCACTGTAAAAATAAGAAATCTGTTTTGACATGAAATGGATATATCCATATATTTCGGACTCATATTTATGAGATGCTAAAATATGGCAAAAGCTATACCGAGAATTGGTTCACGTAGGAATGTACGTATTGGTTCACGTAAGAGTGCACGTAGAATACCAAAGGGAGTTATTCATGTTCAAGCAAGTTTCAATAATACCATTGTCACGGTTACAGATGTACGGGGTCGAGTGGTTTCCTGGTCCTCCGCCGGTACTTGTGGATTCAAGGGTACGAGAAGAGGGACACCTTTTGCCGCTCAAACTGCAGCAGCAAATGTTATTCGTACAGTAGTTGATAAAGGTATGCAACGAGCAGAAGTCATGATAAAAGGTCCCGGTCTCGGAAGAGACGCAGCATTGCGCGCTATTCGTAGAAGTGGTATACTATTAACTTTCGTACGGGATGTAACCCCTATGCCACATAATGGCTGTAGACCTCCGAAAAAAAGACGTATGTAGTAAATAAATAGTGAAGAAATTTCAAAAGAAACAAGAGAAATAAATGATTAAAATTCAATCAAATAAAATAATATTACTATGGTTCGAGAGAAAGTAACAGTATCTACTCGGACACTGCAGTG